CTTTTCGCGAGCCGGGATTCGATTTTCTCATCCTCATTCACGTTCACGTTTTTTCTCATCAATGAATAGATCTCTTTACTTGTAGAACGTAGATGTCTCGTAGTTATCCAAAAAGTGATTGCATTGATGGGCTTTGGTCTGCGATTGATGCTATCGCTGAGATACCTATCCATAAGTTGTAGCAACTCAATCATAGATGATGGAATCATACAAAATTGGACCTGTTCGAACTCTGTCTGGAAAAAGGCCCACGAAAAAAAGAGAAGATGTGTACTAACGAGATATCCAGCAACAAGAAGAAGGAAAAAGAGCAAAACAGTTGGAGATCTCAATGGTGACTCATTAAGACTCAGGTCCAGAAAATCATTCAAGAACCACTGCCTCCCAATCTCCTTACGTAGCCTATTCCATTTTCGAAGAGAGTCTTTCCATTTTCGAAGATAGTCTTTCCGTTTTCGAAGATAGCCTTTTTTATCAAATTTCTCCAATCTAGCAAGAATACGCCGTGCTATCCGATGCATAATAGAATGAAAAGTGGATTCCAATTTTTCTTGACTGCTCCTTAGCATCGGTGAAAAAAGATCGACCAATAGCAAATGTAGATATTTGTACCCTGCCGAAGTAAAGCCCCCTTGGATATGTGTTTGGACTAGATTCCATTTTGAGAGAAGACTCTCTCGTTGAAAGGTTCTATCCATCTGCCCTTTCTCAACCCTTAGACAAGGACAAAGACAAAGACTCCGTTTTTTCTTGTTCCTCCTTTCGGATGGTAAATATTCAGAATCGGATGGTAAATATTCAGAACATGGAGTGCCCATGGTTGAATGGAGATCCTGATGCAAGTTCTTCCCTTCTGAATCTATCTGATTCAGATCGGAAAGAGGTTCAGTTCTTTCAAAATAGACTATTTCTTCCTCTGTTAGAGGTGTTCCAGAAATGGAGTCAATAGTTCTACGAACGAATGGATCGTATTGACTTGGAAAATCGAAAGATTTGTCCAAGTTATCCCTTTCGTCACCACTTTGTGGAAAATCCTTAGGTATGAATAGGTTAGATACCTGTGACTCGATTGGTGAAATAGTATCTCTCCCTCCAAAAGCATGTTTTTTTTTACCGATGCACAAAGAAAATATTTTGTTGCGAATGAACAAGATATTGAGGAATTGTCCATACGTAAAATCAGAATTCTTCATACGGGCCTTTTCCACAGAAAAGGGGAATCTTGTGGTAGAATAGAAGGAGAAGGGATGTGGATTATTCAAGAATCGAAGTCGAGTTGCTCTAAAAAAAGAAAATACCAATGAACTTCTATGAATCACGGGATTCCGCCAATTGTCTTGATTGTGGAATATCATTGAGAAATAGGAATCCGCCTTATCAAAGGATTTCCTGCGATTCGTTCTAGAGTCCATCATAGACTTTGGTATCTTATTGAACAAAAAGGGTGTTCCTCCATTGATCAAGAATTCTGATTTTCGGGAAGTCTCATGATCATCCAATAACAAGGGTTTCCATGTTTTCAAATCAACAATTTGAAGACCTAAATGAAGAATTGGAAGACCTATTGATTCTAAGAACTGATTGCAGAGTGAATCATTCGGACCTTTGAATTCAGAGATGTCGATCTCGGACCTAGGAACGGGCATATTCCCGAAACGCATCCAGAAAAAACGAAATGAGTTAGACAAAAGGAAAGGAAGTGGCTTAGACAAAAAACGAAATGACTTAAACAAAAAGAAAGGAAGTAACTTAGACAAAAAACGAAATGACTTAGACAAAAAACGAAATGAGTTAGCAAAAAAGAAAAAAAGTGACTTAGATACATCGTTTTTGTCGATAACCTCAGACCAATCACTCGAATAGTTCGAATATTGATTACTAGTCAAATATTGATTACTAGTAATACGGAATTGATTCAATTGATTCATACGTAATCGATCGAAGACTATTTGAAAACGGCTCTTCTGCTCCGAACCGAAATGTTTCAAATGTTCCTGGAAATTCTTTCTCCCATTCAACCATTTGGATCTATATGCATCAGGATCCCGATTCATGGATCTCTCGGTTCGAGAAATGAAGATAAGAGGATCAAACCATTTCTTCTGACGCTTTTTCAAATTCGATAAATGTTGGTTGATCCTATATTTCATTCTAGTTCTATGATTCAGAGTATCCTTTCCTATTTGATCCCTTTGAATTCCATATTCGAGGTTGCCATCGGATCGATTCATGAAAAAGAATCGATTCAATCCATTTCTTATGTACCCATAGGTACTATATTGGATTTGAATCAGATTTCGGATCAATCTATATTGATAGACTGCCTCCATTATGTTCTTGCTAACAAAGACCACTCTTTTTGGTTTTGGATCTTCCAAATCGGAGATCCGGTCCCATTTTTTTCGGATCCTTCGAGAAAAAGATTCATTCTCTTCATAAAAAATAGGAGGTAGAACCAATAAAGATTTCTTTTTCGATTCATCCCTGGCCTCTTGTTTTTGATCCAATCCGTAGGAATCAATCGAAAAGGCAAATCCCTTATGATACACCAGATCCGGCTCGGTTATTGATAGAGTGAATAGATCTGCCATTTCTTGAAATCTCTCTTCGGATTCAAAATCGTGGTGGAACGTGTATCCTCTCCTGTTCCGGTCATGGAATAGATGAAATAAATCCAAAAATGGATTTTGGTTCAAGAATGAAATCTTATTGTCCCTATCCGGTTCATCCTTCAGAACCCTATCACACCCCGGATCTGATGAAATAGGATGAATTGAGACAGTCTTTTGGAAATACGTAATTATCTTGAATATATTAACCAGTTCTTTATTTTCCGATCGCCTGCAAGGGACAAAAGAAAGATCTTGTTCTTTCTTCAACAATTTCTGATCTCTAGTGGACCTCTCAGTAGGATTCGAGGCCAGATGAAGTTTTAACAATGTATCAGAAGAAGAAACCAATCCTCTAGTATTCCTAAGCAATTCTTCGATTTGTTTCAGGACCTTGAAAAATGTGTGATATTCCGAATCCTCATTCGGAATGGAATCCAAATGATTTATGGATTGATCAGAAGATCCTTTCCGTTGGCTAGAATCCCTCTTTTTTCCGATCCAGTTCCTCCACCACCGCGAACCCGAGTTAGATTCAGGCATGCTACACTTTTGAGTTAGTGGGAGAACCCCAGGACTCCCTTTCGGATTCAGGAAAGAGCTTTTTCGAAGATACAGGAGCAAAACAATCCACCTATTTAGATTCGACCCAACCGATTCTTCCAATGTCTCATTTCTGGGTCCAATGGAATTCATCGGTATAGGAAGAAGCCCCCTCAAATAGATATTTTTTCTTTCGACCATAGTTCGATTGTTCATACGATAGATAAGGGCCGCTACTAGACAGAGTATTACACTCTTGATCGTGAAATATCGATTGCTTGTTGAACCCCGTGAATTGCGTGAAAGTAGGATACTCCAAATTCGGGGGTCAAAGAGTTTTAGAAAACGTTCTTGGTCGAAAAAAATTTCCATCAAAGACCCCACTGAATGGAATTCTATCCATGAATCGAACAAATAGGAAGAATTCTGACTCTCTCTCAATATCTCTCTCAATTCGAAACTCCAAAATGGAAATGGTTGCCCTTTCATCTTACTGCTTCCCCCCTTTTTATTTTGATTGAATGGCAACCCCATAGAATGGTAATAGCTGACTCTCTTCTAATCTTAGTCAATTCAAAGGACCTAATAGTTGATTATTATGAAAGAAAACAAAATCACCTGAAAACTCGACTGAATCGAAATGGTAGAATCGTTGACCCCGGGCTCCTGTCATTGAAGCAAAATCGCATGCAAATTGGAATTTGCTTATTCATCATGTACGAGGATCCCCCCTAAGCATCCATGGCTGAACGGTTAAAGCACCCAACTCATAATTGGCGAATTCGTAGGTTCGATTCCTACTGGATGCACACCAATGAGACCCCCCAATAAGTTGATTCGAATTGACGCCATATTAGTGGAATCTCATCATACCCAACGAATGGGTCTCATATATTCGATTCTATGTATATTCGATTCTATCATCTAAGACAATATAGGAAGAGTAAGAACTAGCATTCTTATTGAGAATAGGGAAGAAAGTCGATTTATGGATGGAATCAAATTCAAACAAATAGGCATACAGAGAAAAGGATTCGGTTATTGGGGAAAAATCAATAGACTTCTAATGTCGAATCAGGATCAACTAGGACAGAACTAAAGCATTGGGTCCAACTCTTCTTTGGTGTCAAGCTAATAGCTAGGAATAGTCATCGACTTTCGGGAAAGGGTAGAAGAACGGGACCGGGACATCCATTAGTATGATGATTCCGCTTCAACCGGGTTATTCTATTCCACCTCCTAGAAAGAAAAGAACGTAAATCAAAATACTTACTAGCATGGCGATCCATTTCTACAAAACTTCTACCCCGAGCACACGCAATGGAACCATAGACATTCAAGTGAAATCCAATCCACGAAATCATTTGATCTATGGACAGCATCATTGTGGTCAAGGTCGTAATGCCAGAGGCATCATTACTGCAAGGCATAGAGGGGGGGGTCATAAGCAGCTATACCGTAAAATCGATTTTCGACGGAATGAAAAAGACATATATGGTAGAATTGTAACCATAGAATACGACCCTAATCGAAATGCATCCATTTGTCTCATACACTATGGGGATGGTGAGAAGAGCTATATTTTACATCCCAGAGGGGCTCGAATTGGAGATACCATTGTTTCTGGTACAGAAGTTCCCATAAAAATGGGAAATGCCCTACCTTTGAGTGCGGTTTGAACTATTGATTTACGGAATTGGAAGGAACCAATTAGGTTTACGACGAAACCTAGAAATCGATCACTGATCCAATTTGAGTACCTCTACAGGATAGACCTCAACAGAAAACGGAAGAGGAATGGCAGCAAGTGATTGAGTTCAGTAGTTCCTCATATCAAATTATTGACTCTAGAGATATAGTAATATGGAGAAGACGAAATTGTTTCAAGCACCGACAGAACCGGAAGCGCCCCCTCTTTCAAAGAGAGGAGGACATTCAGATTTCATTTGATGGTCAGAGGCGAATTGAAAGCTAAGCAGTAGGAATTCGAAAGATTCCCCGGGGGGAAAATAGAGATGTCTCCTACGTTACCCCTACTATGTGGAAGTATCGACGTAATTTCATAGAGTCATTCGGTCTGAATGCTACATGAAGAACATAAGCCAGATGACGGAACGGAAAGACCTAGGATGTAGAAGATCATACCATGAGTGATTCGGCAGATTTGGATTCATATGGATATCCATCCATGTGGTACTTCATTCTAGGATATAGATAAGATCCATCTGGCTAGATCTCATCATCTACATCCAGAAAGCCGTATGCTTTGGAAGAAGCTTGTACAGTTTGGGAAGGGGTTTTGATTGATCAAAGAATCTACTTCAACCGATATGCCCTTAGGCACGGCCATACATAACATAGAAATCACACTTGGAAAGGGTGGACAATTAGTTCGAGCCGCGGGTGCTGTAGCGAAACTGATTGCAAAAGAGGGGAAATCGGCCACAGTCAAATTACCTTCTGGGGAGGTCCGTTTGATATCCAAAAACGGCTCAGCAACAGTCGGACAAGTGGGGAATGTTCGGGCGAACCAGAAAAGTTTGGGTAGAGCCGGATCCAAGCGTTGGCTAGGTAAGCGTCCTGGAGTACGAGGAGTCGTTATGAATCCTGTAGACCATCCCCATGGGGGTGGGGAAGGGAGAGCCCCCATTGGTAGAAAAAAACCCACAACCCCTTGGGGTTATCCTGCACTTGGAAGAAGAAGTCGAAAAAGAAAGAAATATAGTGACAATTTCATTGTTCGTCGCCGCAGTCAATAGGGGGGAAAATCCAATTTCTTTCTTCGTCTTTACAAAAAAAAAACCAACAAATAGGAGGAAGTTGTGATACGTTTACGAAAAAAAAAACCTTTTGTAGCCTATCATTTAGTAAGAAAAATGGATAAGGTTACTCAAAAAGTCGAAAAAGAAATAATCGTGACTTGGTCCCGTGCATCTACCATCATACCCTCAATGATTGGCCATACGATTGCTATTCATAATGGGAAGCAGCATTTTCCGATCTATATAACAGATCGTATGACAGGTCATAAATTGGGAGAATTTGTCCCTACTTTCAATTTCGAAGAACATGAAAAAAGGGATACTAAATCTCGTCGTTAATCGTATCTTAAAAAAGATAACCTATAGAATAGATAGGTACTTATGATTAGTAGGAGACAAATCGTATGCTAGTAAGGATAAAGAAAAACAAAACAGAAGGCTACGCTTTAGGTCGACGTATATGCCTATCGGCTGACAAAGCAAGAAGAGTCATTGATCAAATTCGTGGACGTTCCTACGAGCAAACACTTATGATACTTGAACTCATGCCCTATAGAGCATGTTATCCCATTTTGAAATTGGTTTATTCGGCAGCAGCAAATGCTAGGTCCAATCTAGGGTCTCACGAAGCTAATTTAGTAATTAGTAAAGCTGAGGTTAACGAAGGGACTACTGCGAAAAAGTACAAACCTCGCGCTAAAGGACGTTTTTATGCGATAAAAAGAAGAACCTGTCATATAACTATTGGAGTGAAAGATCTATCTATAAATGAATATGAAGACATATATGCTTTTGAAAACCCGAAATCCAAAAAGACAACTAGGGTCTATGATGATAGAGATATAATAGATATAGAAGGGGTAGTATGGGACAAAAAATAAATCCACTTGGTTTTAGACTTGGTACAACCCAAAGTCATTATTCCCTTTGGTTTGCAAAACCGAAAAATTATTCAGAAGGGCTCCAAGAAGATCAAAAAATAAGAGATTTGATCCAAACTTATGTACAAAAAAATATGAAAATATCCTCCGGCACAGAGGGAATTGCCCGTATAGAGATTCAAAAAAGCATCGATTTGATGAAGGTCCTAATCTTTATGGGATTTCCAAAGCGATTACTCGAAAGTAGACCACGAGCAATCGAAGAACTAGAAATGAATCTACAAAAAGAATTTCATTATGGGACCCAAAAACTTAAGATTACTATCAAAGGAATTCAAGAACCTTATGGAAACCCGACTATTCTTGCCGCATTTATAGCCACACAAATAAAGAATAGAGTTCCTTTTCGAAAAACAATCAAAAAGGCTATTGAATTAACTAAAAGAGCAGGTACAAAAGGAATTAAAGTACAAATTGCAGGACGTCTCAATGGAAGAGAACAGGCACGTGTCAAATGGATCAGAGAGGGGAGAGTTCCCCTTCAAACCATTCGAGCAAAAATCGATTATTGCTCCTATCCATTTAGGACTATCCACGGGATATTAGGCATCAAAATTTGGCTTTTTCGAGACAAAGAAGAGGAATAAGCAAACTTTCCTTGTTTTTCCATCAATTGCTAGAACAAAAAGGGGCAACTCGGGCATTCGTTTTCTGGCCAATCAAACAAATTCGGAATTCCATTTTCTATTCCATTTTCTATAGGATTGAATAAAATTGGATTCCCCTTTTGATTTGATCTAATTGCTATGCTTAGTGTGTGACTCGGTGGTTTTTTTTAGGGTTAGGATTCAAAAGAGACCAACCTGGTAGTATGAAAACCAACTTATCACTTCGTATTATCGCGATCTAAAGAACCAGTCAAGATATGAGAAATCGGTCATATCGATGTAGCAACTGCATGTTTTTTTGAATAAACTTGAATTCGAAGTTTCAACCAAAATACAGAAAAAGGTCTAGCAAAGTGGAAGGATGAGAGAAAGAGAGAAAAAAAGAATAGGAATGAGAAAGAATTCCAATATGTAAGGTCTATCATCTCAACAAAGACAGTGTAATAAAGCATCAATACGAATTGATTCATGCATAATGAGGAAATGAATCCTTCTTCTATTATCGAATCAAAATCAAGAGCCTCGAGCCAACAAAAACTAAGAAGGTTGACTCAAGAAAAAATGGGATTCGGAGCTCCGTTGTAGAATTCTGACCTAACCATTAAGTACGAAGCGGTGGGAACGATGGAACCTGTGACTTCCAAAGATTTTATTGAACAAATAAATCTTTCTGATTCACTAGTCGGGATGGCGAAATCAACCGGAAATCCATGCATTTATTCTGAGAAGTCGCGAACAAGCGCTCCAACTGAAATCACGATGGCAAGCGTCAATATTCGCCTGCGAAAACTTTCTTTTTTTTTTGATTTGCATTCGTAAACTTGGATAAAAGAAAGATGGAGTAGAAGGTTAGAAAAAACGATTCGTTAGTCTTTTTTTCGAAAAATGCTCGAATATTTATTCCAATGAATTGAAATTCCGTTTTGAATCCTTTTATTCGCGAGGAGCTGGATGAGAAGAAACTCTCACGTCCAGTTCTGTAGTAGAGATGGCATTCCGAAACAACCATCAACTATAACCCCAAAAAAACGAGATTCCGTAAACAACATAGAGGAAGGATGAAGGGAATAGCTTATCGAGGGAATCATATTTCTTTCGGTAAATATGCTCTTCAGGCACTTGAACCTGCTTGGATGACATCTAGACAAATTGAAGCAGGTCGACGAGCAATAACACGAAATGCACGCCGTGGTGGAAAAATATGGGTCCGTATATTTCCAGATAAACCCGTTACCGTAAGATCGACTGAAACACGTATGGGTTCGGGGAAAGGAAACCCTGAATACTGGGTAGCTGTTGTTAAACCGGGGCGAATACTATATGAAATGGGTGGAGTAACCGAAAAGATAGCTAGAAGGGCTTTTTTAATAGCAGCATCCAAAATGCCTATACAAACTGAATTTCGTATTTCAGGCTAAAAATGTAGAACCAACAGAAATGAGTCTTGGGGATAAAACCGTAGGTTTCTTTTTTTTTTTGACAAACAATATTTCGTTGATTTTCTTTATCCTTTGCATTGGAAGAATAGACTCAAAAATTGATATGATTCAACCTCAGACCCATTTAAATGTAGCGGATAACAGTGGGGCTCGAAAATTGATGTGTATTCGAATCCTAGGGGCTAGTAATTGTCGCTATGCTCATATTGGTGACGTTATTGTTGCTGTGATCAAAGAAGCAGTCCCACATATGTCCTTAGAAAAATCGGAAGTAATCAGAGCTGTAATTGTCCGTACCTGTAAAGAACTTAAACGTGACAGCGGTATGATAATACGCTATGATGATAATGCTGCAGTTGTCATTGATCAAAAAGGAAATCCAAAAGGAAGTCGCATTTTTGGTGCAATCCCCCGGGAATTGAGAGAATTCCATTTTACTAAAATAGTTTCATTAGCTCCCGAGGTATTATAAAATGAGATCATGAGATTTTTGGCGGATTTGAAAGAACTAGATTAAGAACTAGATTCATTCGGAGATTGTGTCTCAGGCATATACCTTCCAAAATGCATAAAAAAAAGAAAAACATGTTGATTATATCCAATTTGGAGCACCAATAAATCATGGGTAGAGACACTATTGCTGAACTAATCACTTCTATCCGAAATGCGGAGATGGATAGAAAAAGAGTTGTTCGTATAACATCTACGAATATTACCGAAACGATTGGGAAAATACTTTTTCGAGAAGGTTTTATCGAAAACATCCGAAAATTTCGAGAAGAAGACAAATCTTTTTTGGTTCTAACCCTGCGATATAGAAGGAATAGGAAAAGACTGCCTAGAAATTTTCTAAAACGGATCAGTCGACCCGGTCTACGAATCTATGCGAAGGCTGAACGAATTCCTAGAATTTTAGGTGGAATGGGGATTGTAATTCTTTCGACTTCTCGAGGTATAATGACAGACCGGGAAGCTCGACTCGAAGGAATTGGCGGAGAAATTTTGTGTTATATATGGTAATTCTTTTAATATCCAAATGCGATCAGAAACCTCTTGCTATTTGTAAAAAAAACAAGACAGGGGGTGAGTTGTCTAATATTTTTTCTCCTACATTAGGAGATACTTCAAGGAGGCTTTAGAATGCTAGAAAAAGAAAAAAAAACCATTCATATTGGATATATTATTGAATGCTTTCCGAATGGGATGTTCCGCGTTCACTTAGAAAATGACGATCTAGTTCTAGGTTATATCTCCGGAAAGATTCGAAGTAATTCGATACGGATACTGCTAGGAGATAAAGTAAAAATTGAAGTAAGTCCGTATGATTTAACGAAAGGACGTATAATTTTTCGATTCGAAAGGTCGGATTCGAAAGATTAGCTGGTTTTTTGAGTCAATATGATTCGAGATGCAAAATTCCAAGAAACAGATTTTCTACCAAGAAGTAGATTCAGAATTCAGATAAGGAATGACCAATATGAAACTAAGAGCTTCCGTTCGTAAAATGTGTACAAAATGTCGACTAATCCGTAGGCGGGGGTGCATTAGAGTAATTTGTTCGAACCCAAGACATAAACAAAGGCAGGGATAATCAGACAGCCCTGTCAAATAGGAATCTGTTTTGACAGGAAATGGATATATCCATAGATTTCTGACTCATATTTATGAGATGATACAATATGGCCAAAGCTATCCCGAGAATTCGTTCACGTAGATATTATGGTTCACGTAGGAATCTACGTATTGGTTCACGTAAGAGTGTACCGGAGGACATTGTTGGAGTTATTTATGTTCAAGCAAGTTTCAATAATACCATTGTCACGGTTACAAATGGAGGGAGTCAGGTCCTTTCCTGTTTGTCAACCGGTTGTTTTGGATTCAAGGCTAGAAGAAGAGCGACCCCCTTTGCCGCTCACACTGTAACAGCAAATGCTCTTCGTACAGTAAAAGATCAAGGTCTGAAACAAGCAAAAGTCAGGATAAAGGGTGCCGGTCCCGGAAGAGACGGAGCATTCCGAGCTATTCGTTATGGTCCTATACGACTCATTTCGATCGAAGATATAACCCCTCTCCCACATAATGGCTGTAGACCTCCGAAAAAAAGACGTGTGTAGAAATGAACAGGGAAGCAATTTCAAGAGAAACAAGAGAACTAAATAATTCAATCAAAAATAATAAGATTACTATGGCTCGAGAGAAAGTAAGAGTATCTACTCATACACTACAGTGGAAGTGTGTTGAATCAAGAACAGACAGTAAACGTCTTTCTTATGGGCGCTTTATGCTGGCTCCACTTCGAAAAGGTCAAGCCGACACAATAGGCATTACGATGCGAAGAGTTTTGCTTGGAGAAATAGAAGGAACATGTATCACACGTGTCAAATTTGAGAAGGTCACCCATGAATATTCTACTCTACCGGGTATTCAAGAATCGGTCCAGGAAATTTTACTGAATTTGAAAGAAATTGTATTGAGAAGTAAGCTATATAGGACTTGTGACGCGTCTATTTGTGTCAGGGGTCCGGGAGATGTAACGGCTCAAGATCTCATCTTACCTCCTTATGTGGAAATCGTTGACAATACCCAACATATAGCTAGCTTGACCGAACCGCTGAATTTGTGTATTGGATTAGAAATCGAGCGAAATCGCGGATATCTTCGAAAAATGCCACAGAACTTTCAAGATGGAAGTTATCCTATTGATGCTGTATTCATGCCTGTTCGAAATGTGAATTATAGTATTCATTCGTATGAGAATGAAAACCAAGAGATCCTCTTTCTCGAAATATGGACAAATGGGAGTTTCACTCCGAAAGAAGCACTTCATGAAGCCTGCCGGAATTTGATTGACTTAGTTATTCCCTTTTTACACAAGGAAGAGGAAAACTTACCTTTGGAAGACAATCAACACACGGTTCCTTTATCCCCTTTTCCTTTTCACGAGAAATTGGATAAACTCAAAAACAACAAAACAAAAATAGCATTGAAATCGATTTTCATTGATCAATGCGAATTATCTCCCAGGCTCTATAATTGCCTGAAAAGGTCCAATATAGATACATTATTCGACCTTTTGAATAAGAGTCAAGAAGATCTTATGAAAATGGAACATTTTCGTATAGAAGATGGAAAACAGATATTGGACATTCTAGCAAACTATTTCGTAATTGATTGACTAAAAAGGAAGTTTTCAATCTATTGGATTTTTCGTCTTTTTGGAATTCGGTTGAAAATCGGTTTTGAGGTTGTAGCACAATTCCTAGATTCGAAAGAAAGTCAATGTATCTAGGGAGAATTCGCTTTGAAAGACCTATTCCCTAGATACACACCTCGTGTTATTTCACAATTGAATCAATTTAAAAAAGACCTAAAGTTAGAGATTTCTCAATAGGTAATGTTGCCCCAATACCCAACCAAAGGGCGACTGCGGTACCAATCAAAAAGACGGTTGTCGCTACTGGACGACGAAATGGATTTTGAAATTTATTAACATTCTCTAAAAAGGGGACTGTTAATAATCCCGAAGGGACTGAAACCATTAACAGAACACCCAATAATTTATTGGGCACTGTACGAAGTATTTGAAATACGGGAAAAA